TTGAATGGACCCCATCGTGGAACAATCAAAGAATTGTATTCAGGTTCAAACATGAACGAGTATTTAATAAACTCGATAGAATCTTCTATCGAAACTCTTTGGATAAACAAACTTCATGATATCCTTAAATTTTCAAAATTTGGTGGTGGTGAACTCCCGCTTACTACTACTACTGCCCTTACTACTGATTTTCCAGAATTTGAAGAAAAAATAAAGACTTTTGATGGAAAGTCATTATTGAAAGACATTGGGCGCTTATTGCTGTCAATAAGTGAATTTGATGAGGAATCAATTCCTAATTTTAAAGAGCTTTATTTTTTTTTATTTTCAGAACAAGGACGGATTTATTCACAAAATGAATCAAAATATTTATTCGATACAATTAAAACATATTCCAATGATCAAAAAATTTTTAAAAAAAGTATTGGAATTAAAATCAATAAAAAGGTCCCTCGGTGGTCATACAAATTGATTGACAATTTGGAAGAAGAAGAGGAGTCAACCAATGATCGTGGTATTCGTTCACGAAAAGCCAAACGTGTAGTAATTTTTACTGATAATGAAACAAATAAAAATACAAGCATTACTAGTAATCATGATCAAAGAGATGAGGTGGATTTGCTACGTTATTCGCAACAATCGGATTTTCGTCGAGATATAATCAAAGGATCCATGCGTGCTCAAAGACGTAAAACGGTTACTTGGGGGATGTTTCAAACAACTGTGCATTCACCACTTTTTTTGGACAGAATAGACACTTTTTTTTCTTTTGATACCGCCCGAATGTTGAGTTTAATTTTTAGGAATTGGGCGGGAGGTGCAGGCGCAGAATTAAAAATTTCAAATTATGAAGAAGAAGAAGCGAAAGAAAAGGATAAAAAAAAAGGTGAGAATGAGCGTATATCAATAGCAGAAACTTGGGATACTATTCTATTTGCTCAAGCAATAAGGGGTTCTATGTTAATAACCCAATCAATTCTTAGAAAATATCTAGTACTTCCCTCGTTGATAATAGCCAAAAATGTTGGACGTATACTAGTATTTCAATCCCCCGAGTGGCATGAGGATTTTAAAGATTGGGGTAGAGAAATGCATGTTAAATGCACCTATAATGGTGTTCAATTATCAGAAACGGAATTTCCTAAAAATTGGTTAAGCGACGGTATTCAGATAAAGATCCTATTTCCTTTCTGTCTGAAACCGTGGCACAGATCTAAGCTACAATCACATCCTAGAGATTCCATGAAAAAGAAAGGTAAAAAAAATAATTTTTGTTTTTTAACAGTTTGGGGAATGGAAGCTGAATTACCTTTTGGTTCTCCCCGACAACTACCTTCCTTTTTTGAACCTATTTTGAAACAACTTGAAAAAAAACTAAAAAAAGTGAAAAAAAAACGTTTTCTAGCCCTAAAAATTATAAACGCAAGAACAAAATGGTTTGGAAAAGTATCAAAAGAAAAAACAGGATGGGTTAGAAAAATAGTTAGATTTATAAAAAGAATAATGAAAGAACTTAAAAAAATAAGTTTCATTCCATCATTTGGATTGAGGGAAGGATATGAATCGAATATAAATAAAAAAAAAAAAAAATCACTAATCAGTAATCATATAAATCATGAATCGTTCATTCGAATTAGATCTGCAGATTGGACAAATTATTCACTGACAGAAAAAAAGATGAAAGATCTGGCTGATAAGACAAATACAATCAGAAACCAAATCGAAAAGATAACAAAAGATAAAAAAAACATATTTATAACTACGTCTATAAACATTAGTCCTAATGAAACAAATTGTGATGATAAAAGATTAGAATCGCCGAAAAAAAATTTGCTAAAAAGAAGAAGTGCTCGACTAATGCGCAAATGTCACTATTTTTTGAATTTTTTTATTGAAAGGATATACAGAGATATTTTTTTACGTATCATTAATATTATTCCCAGAATACATGTAAAAATTTTACTTCAATTAAAAAACAAAATAACGGATAATTCCAATGATGAAACAAATAAAAAAGGAATTTATATTGATAAAAAAAATATAATTTTTTTTATTTCGACTATAAAAAAGTTGATTTCGAATATTAGTAATCAAAATTCGCAGATTTTTTGTGACCTTTCTTCGTTGTCACAGGCATATGTATTTTACAAATTATCACAAGTCCAAGTTATCAACAAGCATTACTTGAAATTTTTATTTCAATATCACGGAACAATTCCTTTTATTAAGGATCGAATAAAAAAAGATTTTTTTGGAACACAAGGAATATTTCATTCCGAATCAAGGTATAAGAAATTTTGTGGTTTTAAAATGAATGAATGGAAAAGTTGGTTAATGGGTAATGATCACTATAAATACAATTTATCTCAGACTCGATGGTCTAGATTAGTACCGCAAAATTGGCGGAATAGAATCAATCAAAATTTTATGGTTCAAAATACAAACTCAACCGATTTTTATTCATATGAAAAAGACTTATTAATTCATTACAAGAAAGAAAAAAATTATGCATATGCTGTAAATTCATTACCGAACCGAAAAGATAAATTTAAAAACTACAAATATGATCTTTTATCAAATAAATATATGAATTATGAAGATAAGAAGGGTTCATATATTTATGGGTTGCCATTACAAGTAAACGAGGCCCAAGGGATTCCCTATAATTACAATATGTATAATCCCGAATTCTTTTATTTGCCGAGAGATATAGACCTTGGTAACTATCTACGAGAAGATTCTATTATTGATAGGGATAAAAATCCGGATAGAAAATATTTTGATTGGAGAACTCTTAATTTTTGTCTTAGAAAAAAGATCAATATTGAGGAATGGAGAAATAGAGATATCGGGGCCAGCGCTAACATTAATAAAAATACTAAGACTCAGACTAATTATTATCAAACAATTGAGAAAATGGATAAGAAAGTTTTTTTGACTCTCGCGATTCATAAACAAATCCGCCCAATCAATCAAACAAAAAAATCTTTTGACTGGATGGGAATGAATGAAGAAATCCTAAATTGTCCAATATCGAATCTAGAACTTTTGTTTTTACCAGAATTTTTGTTACTTTATAATACATATAAGATTCGACCGTGGATCATACCAATCAATTTACTTTTTTTAAAATTGAATATAAATAAAAGCATTAGTAACAATATCAACCAAAAGAAAAAAAAAGATAGATTATATAATCATAATCCAAAAAAATCTCTTGAATTAGAGAATCAAAATCAAGAAGAAAAACAACAGCCAGTCCAAGGAGATCTTGGATCATATGCACAAAACAAAAAAAATCTTGGAGCTGATCCATCGAAAAATGTTAAAAAAGATTATCGGGGATCATACATTCAAAAAAGCACAAATAAAAATAAATTCAAGATAGGAGCGGAACTAGATTTCTTCCTGAAAAGATATTTTATTTTTCAATTGAAATGGGATAATGCTTTTAATCAAAAAATACTCAATAATATCAAGGTATATTGTCTACTCCTTAGATTGAGAAATCCAAAGGAAATTGCTATATCCTCTATTCAAAGGGACGAAATAAGTTTGGATGTAATGCTGATTCCGAAGTCTACAACTCTTACAAAATTGATAAAAAGGGGACTATTTATTATTGAACCAGCTCGGCTATCCATAAAATGGAACGGACAATTTATAATGTACCAAACCATAACTATTTCACGGGTGCATAAGAGTAAGCACCAAACTAATCGAGGATACCAAGAAAAAAGAAATGTTGATAAGAATCGTCTTAATGAATCCATTGCACGATATGAAAATGGGAATAGAGACGCAAATTTTTATGATTTTATTGTTCCTGAAAATTTTTTATCTCCTAGACGTCGTAGAGAATTGAGAATTCTCATTTGTTTAAATTCAAGAAATGTCAATGTTGGGGATATAAATCCAGTATTTTGCAATGGGAACAATGTAAAGCGATGTGGTCAATTTTTTTATGAGGATAAGCATCTTGATGTAGATACAAATCTATTTATTAAGTTCAAATTTTTTCTTTGGCCAAATTATCGATTCGAAGATTTTGCTTGTATGAATCGCTATTGGTTTGATACCAATAATGGTAGTCGTTTCGGTATGTCAAGGATACATATGTATCCGCGATTGATAATTCGTTGATGATACATTTACATTACATGGATCAAGTGCCATTTCTGACATGGTATATGAACACAAACAAATATATACAGCCCTGTGTTGTTATATTACATTATGGTACATGATACTGATTACCTGACCTTGATCTTAGCCATTCTATCTAGTAAGTAATGAATCGTCATAATCTTCTTATCTTAGGTAAAAATTCTTCTCTTTTGTGGGTTAGAAATTTTTTATCTATTCTATATCATATCTGAATAAAATTGAAAAATTGTATTGATTATAAATTAAGTGAATTTGAGAAAAAAGAAGTATAGGAATAAATCCAGATTATTGTGTATAACAAATTAAAATGACTGGCATTATTATTACTGATTAGTAAAATCTATATTTGTAATGTAAATAAAGAAAAAGGGACGAAGAATTTTTTGTTATGGTTAAAAACTTATTCATTTCTGTTATTTCGCAAGAAGAAAAAAACGAAAATAGGGGGTCCGTTGAATTTCAAGTATTCAGTTTCACCAATAAGATACGTAGACTTACTTCCCATTTGGAATTGCACAGAAAAGACTATTTATCTCAGAGAGGTCTACGTAAAATTCTGGGAAAACGTCAACGGCTGCTGGCTTATTTATCAAAGAAAAATAGAGTCCGCTATAAAGAATTAATTAGTCAATTGGATATTCGGGAGCCAAAAACTCGTTAAGCTAATTTTTTTATTATTTATATTATTATTATATTCATATTCTAATAAAAAAATAATAAAAATAAATAAATATATATAATATATATATAATATATTTTTAATGAACTTCATTTGGTTTTAAGCAATTCGTGGAATAATGAATCGGGGAAAAAATATATGACTGTACCGACTACAAGAAAAGACCTCATGATAGTCAATATGGGTCCTCAACACCCATCAATGCACGGTGTTCTTCGACTCATCATTACTCTAGACGGGGAAAATGTTATTGACTGTGAACCCGTATTGGGTTATTTACACAGAGGAATGGAAAAAATTGCAGAAAATCGAACAATTATACAATATCTTCCTTATGTAACACGTTGGGATTATTTAGCTACTATGTTTACAGAAGCAATAACGGTAAATGGACCAGAACAGTTGGGAAATATCCAAGTACCGAAAAGAGCGAGTTATATTAGAGTAATTATGCTAGAACTGAGTCGTATAGCTTCTCATTTATTATGGCTTGGTCCTTTTATGGCGGATATCGGTGCGCAGACCCCTTTCTTCTATATTTTCCGAGAGAGGGAATTGATATATGACCTATTCGAATCTTCCACAGGTATGCGAATGATGCATAATTATTTCCGTATCGGAGGAGTGGCTGCTGATCTACCTTACGGCTGGATAGATAAATGCTTGGATTTCTGTGAGTATTTTTTAACAGGGGTTACTGAATATCAAAAGCTTATTACGCGTAATCCCATTTTTTTGGAACGAGTTGAAGAGGTGGGTATTATTAGTGGAGAGGAAGCAATAAATTGGGGTTTATCGGGACCAATGCTACGAGCTTCTGGAATTCCTTGGGATCTTCGTAAAATTGATCATTATGAGTCTTACGACGAATTTGATTGGGAAGTACAATGGCAAAAAGAAGGAGATTCGCTAGCTCGTTATTTAGTCCGAATCGGTGAAATGGTGGAATCCATCAAAATTATTCAACAAGTCCTGGAAGGAATTCCCGGAGGGCCATATGAGAATTTAGAGGTACGGCGCTTTGATAAAACAAAGGATTCGGAATGGAATGATTTTGATTATCGATTCATTAGTAAGAAACCTTCTCCCACTTTTGAATTGTCTAAACAAGAACTTTATGTGAGAGTAGAAGCCCCCAAGGGGGAATTGGGAATTTTTTTGGTAGGAGATCAGAGTGTTTTTCCCTGGAGATGGAAAATTCGTCCACCTGGTTTTATCAATTTGCAAATTCTTCCTCAGCTAGTTAAAAAAATGAAATTGGCCGATATTATGACAATACTAGGTAGTATAGATATTATTATGGGAGAAGTTGATCGTTGAAATGATAATTGATACGATAAAAGTACAAGCTATCAATTCTTTTTCCAGATCGGAATCCGTAAAAGAGGTTTATGGGCTCGTATGGTTACTTATTCCTATTTTTACTCCTGTATTTGGAATCATAATAGGGGTACTGGTAATTGTATGGTTAGAAAGACAAATATCTGCGGGAGTACAACAACGCATTGGACCTGAATACGCAGGTCCTTTTGGAATTCTTCAAGCTCTAGCAGATGGTACCAAACTACTTTTCAAAGAAGATCTTCTCCCATCTAGGGGAGATATTAGTTTATTCAGTATCGGGCCGTCTATCGCGGTCATATCCATTTTACTAAGCTATTCAGTAATTCCCTTTGGTTACCACCTTGTTTTAGCGGATCTTAGTATAGGGGTTTTTTTATGGATTGCCATTTCTAGTATTGCGCCTATTGGACTTCTTATGTCAGGATATGGATCAAATAATAAATATTCCTTTTTAGGTGGTCTACGAGCTGCTGCTCAATCAATTAGTTATGAAATACCATTAACTTCATGTGTGTTATCAATATCTCTACGTGCGATTCGTTGGGACATATACTTTGTATACTTTACCTCTTTTTTCATTTTCGTTCTAGGAAAAAAGTTAAATTCTTGAATAAATATCTTCTTTTTAAATTCTTGAATAAATATCTTCTTTTTTTTATTCATCATTCGGGGCGATGAACTAAACCAGATAGTTATATGAGTGAAATAAAACAGCTTAGAAATTGGCAGTAAAAAGATTGAGTCTCATTCCCTAGGTACAAGAGTTAAGCGGACGTAAATATAATACAGTAGAAACGGGGTGCCCCAAGATTGGTTGATTAGCTATCATATCAGAATTTGAAGCGGGTACAAAAGATCGATCATATGTAGTTTTTATTATTGTATGTATTACCATACCGGGGATCGAAGAAATATGAGTGGACGGCTAGGAATACCAAGGTACACAAAGGATTAGTAATAGTGATAATGTAAGTAAATTATCCAAGGGGTTATTTCCGCATAGCCTAACATAAAAGGAATCCTGATGGGGCTTTAAGTTGGTAGAAATGATCAAGCAGTACCTCCCCCACGATCCCGATCCAGAGTATGCCCTTACCCACTGATTAAACCAATTACTATCAGGAACGAAGTAATCCTTTATTTATTTTATTTTTTATTTAAATTAAAGGATGAGATCAATTCAGAAGCACTTTTTTATTATAGCCGACAGAATTGCATTGGTCTAATTTGGGACTCTCCGATATATCTTTACTCTATCTACCCTATAAGATAAGGACACGTATATCGAGATAATATTGAACCAGTTCTTAAATTTATTTGTGGCCATCGAGGAGCCGTATGAAGCTTAAGTCTCATGTACGGTTTTGCAATAGCGATGGAAATAGTGATGTTATCATCGACTATGATTATCTAACAGTTCAAGTACCGTTGATATAGTTGAGGCGCAGTCAAAATATGGTTTTTGGGGTTGGAATCTGTGGCGCCAACCTATAGGGTTTACTGTTTTTCTAATTTCTTCCCTAGCAGAGTGCGAGAGATTACCTTTTGATTTACCAGAAGCAGAGGAAGAATTAGTAGCAGGTTATCAAACTGAATATTCAGGTATAAAATTTGGTTTATTTTACGTTGCTTCCTATCTAAATCTACTAGTTTCTTCATTATTTGTAACAGTTCTTTATTTGGGCGGCTGGAATCTCTCTATTCCGTACATATTAATTCGTGAGTTTTTTGGAATAAATAAAATAGGTGGAGTCTTTGTAACAACAATTGGTATCTTTATTACATTAGCTAAAGCTTATTTGTTCCTGTTCATTCCTATCACAACAAGATGGACTTTACCTAGGATGAGAATGGACCAACTATTAAATCTTGGGTGGAAATTTCTTTTACCTATTTCGTTAGGTAATTTATTATTGACAACTTCTTCCCAACTTTTTTCATTGTAACAGGATATTAAAAATTCATAACTTCTCAAGAGCAAGAGAAAGAAACATCAAATTATTCAGAGATATTCAAGATATGTTCCCCATGGTAACCGGGTTCATTAATTATGGCCAACAAACAGTAAGGGCTGCAAGGTATATCGGTCAAAGTTTTATGATTACCCTATCCCATGCTAATCGTTTACCTGTAACTATTCAATATCCTTATGAAAAATTGATCACATCAGAGCGTTTCCGCGGTCGAATCCACTTTGAATTTGATAAATGCATTGCTTGTGAAGTATGTGTTCGGGTATGCCCTATAGACCTCCCCGTTGTTGATTGGAAATTGGAAACTGATATTCGAAAGAAACGATTGCTTAATTACAGTATTGATTTTGGAATCTGTATATTTTGTGGTAACTGTGTTGAGTATTGTCCAACGAATTGTTTATCAATGACTGAAGAATATGAACTTTCTACTTATGATCGTCACGAGTTGAATTATAATCAAATTGCTTTGGGTCGGTTGCCAATGTCAGTAATTGGAGATTCCACAATTCGAACAATTATGAATTCGACTCAAATAAAAAAGGCACGGCCAAACCACAATAGCAAAAAAATAAGGTAACCTCTTTTTTTTTCTGGTTTGTTCAATTTCAATTAAGGTCATGAAAAATTTCTACTTATAATTTATCTTTTATTTTACATAGAATGGATTTGCCTGGACCAATACATGATTTTCTTTTAGTTTTTTGGGGATTAGGTCTTATAGTGGGAAGTCTAGGAGTGGTATTACTTACCAATCCCATTTTTTCTGCCTTTTCGTTGGGGTTGGTTCTTGTTTGTACATCCTTATTCCATATTCCATCGAACTCCCATTTTGTAGCTGCTGCACAGCTTCTTATTTATGTGGGAGCAATAAATGTATTAATTGTATTTGCCGTGATGTTTATGAATGGTTCAGAGTATTACAAAGATTTCTATCTTTGGACTGTTGGAGATGGAGTCACTTCACTGGTTTGTACAAGTATTTTTTTTTCATTAATTACTACTATCCCAGATACATCATGGTACGGTATTGTTTGGACTACAAGGTCAAACCAGATTATAGAGCAGGACTTGATAAATAATGGTCAACAAATTGGGATTCATTTATCAACAGATTTTTTTCTTCCATTTGAACTTATTTCGATAATTCTTTTAGTTGCCTTGATAGGTGCAATTGCTATGGCTCGTCAGTACTAAATATTAATTATCGAACTTAAAATTTTAATATTTATATTTATAGACTTGTTCTTTTCTTTAAACTCTTTTTTTTTCATGTATATGTAAATAAAAAAGGAAATTTTCTATATTTATATCTATTCCATTTTCTTCTTGCGTACTTTTTTAATTGAAAAATTAAATTTTAGTCAATTGAATCGGTTGAATTGTTGTTCATATTGAAATGAATCGAAATTGATGAGGAGTTGTTCAATGATGCTCGAGCATGTACTTGTTTTGAGTGCCTATTTATTATCCATCGGCATCTATGGATTGATTACAAGTCGAAATATGGTTCGAGCGCTTATGTGTCTTGAGCTTATACTGAATGCAGTTAATATCAATTTTGTAACATTTTCGGATTTATTTGATAGTCGCCAATTAAAAGGAGACATTTTCTCGATTTTTGTTATAGCAATTGCAGCCGCTGAAGCAGCTATTGGATTAGCTATTGTTTCATCAATTCATCGTAACAGAAAATCAACTCGTATCAATCAATCGAATTTGTTGAATAAATAGGGGCATACAGATAAAAAATATGGAATATCTAACAATAACAAAATGAGTATGTGCAGCATATAGTGCTGTTTGATAAACTGTAATAAATCAAAGTATCTTGGCCTTCTTTCATGAGCAGATCCAGAAGTAGATTGATTCTGGTAAATCTACTAAATCATTGATTCATCTGGTGTCTAGAATATATAATTCATTTACTACTTTACTAGATCGAAATTTTATGATGTTAAAAAAAAATTATAGATCCAATGTCACATTCAGTAAAGATTTATGATACATGTATAGGGTGTACTCAATGTGTACGAGCTTGCCCCACGGATGTATTAGAAATGATACCCTGGTACGGGTGTAAAGCTAAACAAATTGCTTCTGCTCCAAGAACAGAAGACTGTGTAGGTTGTAAAAGGTGTGAATCCGCTTGCCCAACCGATTTCTTGAGTGTCCGGGTTTATTTATGGCACGAGACAACTCGTAGCATGGGTCTAGCTTATTGATACGTTCGAGAAAATTCCACTTGAATCCATCATTTTTTATCTTTACCGATAAAACCCGTACTCGAGAAAAGAATTATTCTTTTCTCGAGTACGGGTTTTCGGGTCAAAGTAAGTGTATCTTGTTTTTACCACGAACGATTTTCCTTGGTTAACTATAATTGTTGTTTTGCCGATATTCGCGGGTACTTTTATTTTTTTTTTCCCTCATAGAGGAAATAAGGTTATTAGGTGGTATACTATTTGTATATGCCTATTAGAATTACTTCTAACGGCCTATGTATTCTGTTATCATTTCCAATTGGATGATCCATTAATACAATTGGAAGAAGATTATAAATGGATCAATTTTTTTGATTTTCATTGGAGACTGGGAATTGATGGGCTTTCCATAGGACCCATTTTACTCACGGGATTCATCACGACTTTAGCTACTTTAGCGGCTTGGCCAGTTACTCGAAATTATAAATTGTTCCATTTTCTTATGTTAGCAATGTACAGCGGTCAAATAGGATCATTTTCTTCTAGAGATCTTTTACTTTTTTTTATCATGTGGGAGTTAGAATTAATTCCTGTCTACCTACTTTTATCCATGTGGGGAGGGAAGAAACGTTTGTACTCAGCTACAAAGTTTATTTTGTACACCGCGGGGGGTTCCATTTTTCTCTTAATGGGAGTTCTAGGTATGGGGTTATATGGTTCCAATGAACCAACATTAAATTTTGAAACATTAGCCAATCAGCCGTATCCTGTGGCATTGGAAATACTATTATATTTTGGATTTCTTATTGCTTATGCTATTAAATTACCGATTATCCCCCTACATACATGGTTACCAGATACCCATGGGGAAGCCCATTACAGTACATGTATGCTTTTAGCGGGAATCTTATTAAAAATGGGAGCATATGGATTGGTTCGTATCAATATGGAATTATTACCCCATGCTCATTCTATATTTTCTCCCTGGTTGATGATAGTAGGTGCAATTCAAATAATCTATGCAGCTTCAGCATCTCCCGGTCAGCGCAATTTAAAAAAGAGAATTGCCTATTCTTCTGTATCTCATATGGGGTTCATAATTATAGGAATTAGTTCCATAAATGATACAGGACTCAATGGGGCCCTTTTACAAATGATCTCTCATGGATTTATCGGTGCTGCACTTTTTTTCTTGGCAGGAACGAGTTACGATAGAACACGTCTTGTTTATCTCGACGAAATGGGAGGAATAACTATCCCAATGCCAAAAATATTTACAATGTTCAGTAGCTTTTCGCTGGCTTCTCTTGCATTGCCTGGAATGAGTGGTTTTGTTGCAGAATTGGTAGTTTTTTTTGGACTAATTACGAGCCAAAAATTTCTTTTAATGCCAAAAATACTAATCACTTTTGTAACGGCAATTGGAATGATATTAACTCCTATTTATTCATTATCTATGTTACGTCAGATGTTCTACGGATACAAGCAATTTAATTCTCAAAATTCTCGTTTTTTGGATTCTGGGCCGCGAGAACTATTTCTTTCAATCTGTATCTTTCTACCCGTAATAGGTATTGGTATTTATCCGGATTTCGTTCTCTCATTATCAATTGACAAGGTAGAAGCTATTATATCTAATTATTTTTATAGATAGTTTTTTTTCTAATAATTTTAATTATATCTTTATTTAATTTACAATTTTATTATAAATATATATTTAAAGTTAATTAAAGTAAAAGTATAGTATATTATTTAAATTTAAAGTATAAAGTTAATAAAATTGTAATCAAATAAAATATTTTTATTTGATTTGTTTTGTGTAGTTTTTGAAAATTGAATCAAGTCAAGTAATGATTCAATTTTCAAAAACTACACAAACTTTCGTTATCTATACTTATGCTATTCCTATGTATTGTATATTCTATTCGTAACTGCTTTTCTTCAATTAAATGTTAATGCGAATGAACCATAACTATGTAGCCCTATTCCTAATAGATTTACTCCAAAATAGCATATCCAAATTATAAAAAATCCTATAGAAGCCACAATTGCAGAATTTGAGCCTTGCAAATTTTCATTTGTTCTGGTATGTAAATAAATTGCGAATATTGTCCAAGTAATAAATGCCCAAGTTTCTTTTGGGTCCCAATTCCAATAGGATCCCCACGCTTCATTAGCCCATACTGCTCCCGAAAGAATACCTATGGTTAAAAATAGAAAGCCGAGACTAATGACACGAGAACTCCAACAATCCAATTGCTGAATTAATTGATGCCTGTGATAATTTCTAAACGAAATAAAACAATTGTTTTGTAAAACATGGCTTATTTCATTCACGTATTGAATTTCACCAAATGCCCTAAAATGGTTGTTTTTTAATTTTAAAAACATATTTTTATTTTTTCGAAATGTAATGACTAGAAGAGCTACTGATAATAATGATCCGCAGAGAAGAGATGCATAGCTCAATACCATCATACTTACGTGCATCATTAACCACTGTGATTGTAGAGCAGGTACTAATATTGTGGATTGATGCATTTCAGTTAAAAGACCTGAAGTAGCAAATCCTTGAGTCAAAATAGCACTGGGTGCAGTTATTGCACTTAGAATATTTTTCTGTTTTCTAAAATAAGGAAGCATATGAATAATGGATAAACTCCATGAAAGGAACATTAATGATTCATATAAATCACTTAAGGGTAAATGCCCCGAATAAATCCAACGAATAACTAATAATCCTGTTATACATAAAAAAGCGACTACCATTCCTTTTTCCGACGAATCATATAATCCTACGATTTCGTGGACTAATAAGTTAATCAAATAAATCGTCAGTACAATTGAAACAATCGACAAAGAAATGTGAGTTAATATATGTTCTAAAGTAAAAAATATCATAAAAAATCCTAAAAAGGATATCCTCCAACAATGGAATGGAGATCTGGAATTATATTCTATCCATTATAGGAATTATTAATTAGTATAGTATTCATTTTTTAGAAATATGCCGCCACTCGGACTCGAACCGAGATGCTCTAGCACTGCTTCCTAAGAGCAGCGTGTCTACCGATTTCACCATAGCGGCTTGCTCGAAATCATAATAACCCATTTATTTTTAATCGTCGAGATTGGAGGAGGCAATTCGCAATATTTATTTTAGATTAAAAATATCCTTTAAATTTTAATTACTAATTACTATTTAAATTAAACGTTCAATTCAATAATAATTACCTTACTTAATTATTATTAATTACCTTACTTACTTAGTTGTAGTGTGGGGTAGAGCTATTTTTTTTTTTATTTTAAAACCACATAGTTTTTCGTGCGGTTTAAATTATTGTAAAATTAAAGAATTGTAAGGAGGTTTAAAATGTTTGTTGGATAGCTTGAAAACAAGATGAACTATAATATAAATAATTGCCAATTGCTAGGATTTTAATTGTACCTATAATTCGGGGTACTATTTACCAAACCAATTAAGTATTAGTCAAACCATTAGTAGGCTGAAGATATACATACCAATACCAAAAAATTTTAATTTGTCTTCAATATTTCTAAAATGATTATTCATTATGGAATGGGTATTGCGCTTTATGGATAGGTATCTTGATGTATCCTATAGTATATTTTGATCTGATCTATCCTATTCTGATCTATCCTATAGTTAAAAGTTAAAACATAGAATATATATTCGGTATACAGAACCAAATAAGCCTTAAAAATTTTAAAATTTTGTGAAAAAAAGTGAATCGATGGGGAAATAACAATACCCATCCCCCCAAAAACCACTAACGAGAAAGAGAAAACTTTGTAAAGATTACAATGGTATATTATATTGTGCCTAATTTTTTGAGCCTCTGTCTAGTAGACACAAAAATTGTATCCTACAACATACGACAATAGAAGATTCTATCTCATTAATCTCATTAAGTTTCAAATCAAATATTAATGTATTAATGGTCAAATATTAATGTATTAATGGTAATTTCTTATCTTATAAATTATCGAATTTGTTGGTTCATATCGATTAAGATTATTTCAAGACTTTTACGAATACGGAAATACGGAATACGCGTTTTTTTGAATTTACATTCAAAAATGCAGAGGTTATTCAATTCATTTTATAGTTAAATGTGGAAGACATTTATTGTTCAAATTCAAAATTTATTTTTTTTTATTACTAGATTTTAATATTTTCTTTTGAAGAAAAAATTATTTGGCTATTACTATTATTTTATATATAAATATATTCGAATGAAGATATTTACTATTATATACATGGTATTCATGGCTATAGAAATCGAGTTGCTTTCCAAAAGAAAAAAAAAAAGAGTTTCTATTTTGTATTTTTGCCATGTTTCATTTCATCTATTCATTTCATCTAATAAAAATAAAAAAAAAAAGAAATTGAAAAGTTTAAGAACCTTTACCTAATTTAAGAAAATTAAGAAAACCAGACTGTAAAACTCTTTCTATTAACTAATTAACTATATTAGTTAATAATTTCTATTAACTATTAATTGTAATTGATCGAGGATCAAGAAAGTATATCGAATAAAAATTCGAAAGAATGAATATCTAAATGAGTATCTAGAGTATCTATTAGTAATTAATTTATTAAACGATACGTGATTTGAACCAGAATTTTTTTTATTCCAGCTCTTCCGCGTGCAAACTGAAGTGACGAATAACAAATCGACGAATATCAATAAAATCACAAGTATAAGTTTTAGTTGCTTTATTGAAAAAAAAAATATAAGCAACTCACTCCGTTCGTTCCCCAACGGGCTAGTTCACAACCGATTAATGATTACGAATTCTGAATTCAGAATAAATTAACGAAAATAACAAGATCCCTTGTTTTTTTATTTATCGGGTTGAGTTATTGGTGGATCATAGGATCCTTGGAATTAAGTACTTTGTCATAATTTTTTAACTTGTTTTATGTATTGTATCGAAACTTAATTATTGTAATAATAAAATAATATTATATATATATATAAATTATAAATATTATTCTATGTTCATATATCTTAATTAAATTAATAAATAATAATATTAAAAAGGAATAATTTTTAATATTAAAAATTAAACAAGGAATAATTTTATCAACATTGACTTAATCGTTTTTATTTTTTTATTTTGAAATAAAAAATATTCAAAATATTAGAATTCTATTCTATTAATATTAAAATATTAAATTTATTTTCTTTATTTTTTTTGCTACGTTCTAAATATATAAGAGCTGGTGAATCGGAAACAATTTAACAATAAAAAAAATGTTATTTTTTATGGAACATATGTATCAATATGCGTGGATCATACCTTTCGTCCCCCTTCCGGTTCCTATAGCAATAGGGGTAGGCCTTTTACTTGTCCCAGCGGGAACAAAAAATATTCGTCGTATATGGGCTTTTCCTAGTGTTTTATTACTAAGTATCGTTATGCTTTTTTCCGCCAATCTGTCTATTCAGCAAATAAATGGAAGTCCAGTCTACCAATATGTATGGTCTTGGACCATAAATAATAATTTTTCTTTAGATTTAGGCTATTTAATAGATCCGCTTACTTCGATTATGTTAATATTAATTACTACTGTTGGAATAATGGTTCTTATTTATAGTGACAATTATATGTCTCATGATCAAGGCTATTTGAAATTTTTTGCTTATATGAGTTTTTTTAACGCTTCGATGCTGGGATTAGTTACTAGTTCAAATTTTATACAAATTTATATTTTTTGGGAATTAGTTGGAATGTGTTCGTATCTATTAATAGGTTTTTGGTTCACACGACCCCTCGCGGCAACTGCTTGTCAAAAAGCGTTTGTAACTAATCGTGTAGGGGATTTTTGTTTATTTTTAGGAATCTTAGGTCTTTATTGGATAACGGGTAGTTTTGAATTTAGGGATTTTTTTGAAATAGCCAATAATTTGATTGATAATAATGGGGCCAATTCTTTATTTCTTACTTTGTGTGCTTCTCTATTATTTGTCGGTGCGGTTGCTAAGTCTGCACAATTCCCTCTTCATGTATGGTTACCTGATGCCATGGAAGGCCCTACTCCTATTTCGGCTCTTATACATGCTGCTACTATGGTAGCAGCAGGAATTTTTCTTGTAGCTCGACTTTTTCCTCTTTTTACAGTCATACCTTACATAATGAATATAATTTCTTTGGTAGGTATAATAACAATACTATTAGGGGCTACTTTGGCTCTTGCTCAAAGAGACATTAAAAGAAGTCTAGCCTATTCGACAATGTCGCAATTGGGCTATATTATGTTAGCTTTAGGTATGGGATCTTACCGAGCTGCTTTATTTCATTTGATCACTCATGCCTATTCGAAAGCATTATTGTTTTTAGGATCTGGATCCATTATTCATTCAATGGAAACTATTGTTGGGTATTCCCCAGATAAAAGCCAGAATATGGTTCTTATGGGTGGTTTAACAAAATATATCCCAATTACAAAAATTTCATTTTTATTAGGCACACTTTCTCTTTGTGGTATTCCACCTCTTGCTTGTTTTTGGTCCAAAGACGAAATTCTTAATGATAGTTGGTTGTATTCACCTATTTTTGCAATAATAGCTTGTTTCACAGCAGGATTAACTGCATTTTATATGTTTCGGATGTATTTACTTACTTTTGAAGGTCATTTAAACATTAATTGTAAAAATTACAGCGGTAAAAAAAATAATGTGTTCTATTCAATATCTATCTGGGGCAAAAAAGGACAAAAAGTTATAAAAAATGATTTGATTTTATCAACTTTATCAACAATGAATCATAATCAAAGAATTTGTTTTTTTTCAAAAAAAGTATATCCTATTGTTGGTAATGTAGTAACCAATATGATGGGGCCTCTTATTACTATTAAAAATATTTCCAATAAAAAAATTTCTACATATCCTTATGAATCGGACAATACTATGTTATTTCCACTTCTTATATTGGTTTTATTTACTTTGTTCGTTGGATCCATAGGAATTCCTTTTGGTCAAGGAATAATTCATTTAGATATATTATCCAGATGGTTAACTCCGTCAATAAACTTTTTAAATTATGATTTTGATTGGTATGAATTTGTGATAAATGCTACTTTTTCAGTCAGTATAGCATATTTC